CAGAGATAAATATTAGCCCTAACAAAGCTAGTTATAATGCTAAAAGATTAGAATCACAAAAAAGCATTTGGCAAATATTAAAAAGAAGGAATTCTCGATTAATTCGCAAATTACATTATTTTATAAAATTTTTCATTGAAAGGATATACATAGATATTCTTCTATGTCTCATTAATATTCCCAGAACCAATGCACAATTTTTTATTGAATCAACAAAAAAAATTATTGATAAATACGTTTACAATAATGAAAGAAATCAAAAAAGAATTGGTAAACCAAATCAAAAGAAAATTCACTTTATTTCGATTATAAAAAGGTCAGTTTCTAGTATTAGTAATAAGAGTTCACAGATTTTTTGTGACTTATCCTCCTTGTCACAAGCCTATGTATTTTACAAATTATCACAAACCCAAGTTATTAACTTGTATAAGTTAAGATCTGTCCTTCAATATAACGGAACATCTCTTTTTCTTAAGAACGAAAGAAAAGATTATTTTGGTTTTGGAGCACACGAAATATTTCATTACGAATTAAGACATAAGAAACTTCGTAATTCTGGAATGAATCAATGGAAGAACTGGTTAAGAGGTCATTATCAATATAAATATTTATCTCCGATTATATGGTCTAGATTAGTACCACAAAAGTGGCGAAATAGAGTAAATCAACATTGTGTGGCTCAAAATCAAAATAAAGATTTAAGCAAATGGGATTTATCTCAAAAAGATCAATTAATTCATTACAACAAACAAAATGATTATGAAGCAGACTCATTAACGAATCAAAAAGAAAATTTTAAAAAACACTATAGATATGACCTTTTATCATATAAATATATTAATTATGAAGATAAGAATGACTCATATATTTATGGATCACCATTACAAGTAAATAATAACCAAGATATTTCTTATAATTACAACACACATAAACGCAAATTTTTTGATATGCTGGAAGGTATCCCTATCAATAATTACCTAGGCGAAGATGATATTATGTATATAGAGTATATAAAGAAAAACCCGGATAGAAAATATTTTGATTGGAAAATTCTCCATTTTTGCTTTAGAAAGAAGGTCGATATTGAGGTCTGGATCAATACCAGTATCAACAGTAATAAAAATACCAAGACCGGGTCGAATAATTATCAAATAATTGATAAGAAAGGTCTTTTTTATCTCACACAAGATCAAGAAATCAAACCATCCAATCAAAAAGACCTTTTTGATTGGATGGGGATGAATGAAGAAATACTAAATCGTTCCATATCGAATCTGGAACCTTGGTTCTTCCCAGAATTTGTGCTACTTTATAATACATATAAAATGAAACCCTGGGTTATACCAATCAAATTACTTCTTTTAAATTTTAATGGAAATAAAAATTATAGTAAAAATAGAAATAGCAATAGAAAGCAAAAAGGGAATCTTTTTATATCATCCAATGAAAAAAAACTTTTAAAATTAGAGAATCGAAATCAAGAAGAAAAAGAATCCGCAGGACAAGTAGATCTTGGATCAGATGTACAAAACCAAGGAAATCTTGAATCAGTCCTCTCAAACCACGAAAAAGATATTGAAGAAGATTATGCAGGATCAGACTCAGACATGCAAAAACGTACAAAGAAAAAGCAATTCAAGAATCACACGGAAGCAGAACTCGATTTATTCCTAAAAAGATATTTGCTTTTTCAATTGAGATGGGATGATTCTTTAAATCAAAAAATGATCAATAATATTAAGGTATATTGTCTCCTGCTTAGACTGATAAATCCAAGAGAAATTTGTATATCTGCTATTCAAAGGGGAGAAATGAGTCTGGATCTAATACCGGTTCATAAAGATTTAACTCTTACAGAATTGATGAAAATGAAAAGAGGTATATTTATTATCGAACCAATTCGTCTGTCTGTAAAAAATGATGGACAATTTATTATGTATCAAACTATAGGTATTTCATTGGTTCATAAGAGTAAGTACCAAACTAATCAAAGATACCGAGAAGAAAGATATGTTGATAATAAGAATTGTGATAAATTCAGTGCAAGATGTCAAAAGATGATTGGAAATAAAGACAAAAATCATTATGATTTGCTTGTTCCTGAAAATATTTTATCGCCTAGACGTCGTAGAAAATTTAGAATTCTAATTTGTTTCAATTTGAGGAATAGGAGTGGTGTGGCTAGAAATCCAGTATTTTGCAATGGGAACAGCTGTAATAAATTTTTGGATGAAAACAAACATCTTGATAGAGATAAAAATCAATTAATTAAATTAAAAAAATTAAAGTTCTTTCTCTGGCCCAATTATCGATTAGAAGATTTAGCTTGTATGAATCGCTATTGGTTTGATACCAATAATGGTAGTTGTTTTAGTATGATAAGGATACATATGTATCCACGATTGAAAATTCGTTGATGTCACATTTTTTATATATCCTTACTAGATCTAGTATATGAAAGTAAACAAATGCACACATGCGATGTCTTACATTACATTCTGATGCATGATACTAATACGTATCAATTAGATTTTTTATTGATATTGATTAATTTTATTTCATAAACGAGGTATCCATAACGAAATAAAGATTATTGCGTATACTAGATTAAAATGACCGGCATAATAATATTATTATTATAATTATAATATTATTATATTACTGATGGGTAAAATTCAAATTTTTAAAAAAGAAAAAAAGGGAGGGAAGAGAAGATTTCGTTTTATGGTAAAAAACTTATTCATCTCAGTTATTTCTCAAAAAGAAGCAAATAGGGGATCTGTTGAATTTCAAGTATTCAGTTTCACCAATAAGATCCGAAGACTTACTTCACATTTGGAATTGCACAGAAAAGACTATTTATCTCAGAGAGGTCTACGGAAAATTCTGGGAAAACGTCAACGGTTGCTGTCTTATTTGGCAAAGAAAAATAGAGTACGTTATAAAGAATTAATTGGTCAGTTGGGTATTCGGGAGACAAAAATTCGTTAATTTGAAGAGTCCTTTTGAATTATTTGATTTAGTAGATCTTGAATTTTGATGAACTTCTTTTCGTTTTCAGCAATTCATGGAAGAATGAATCAGGGGAAAACCTATGAATGTACCAGCTACAAGAGAAGACCTCATGATAGTCAATATGGGTCCTCATCACCCATCAATGCACGGTGTTCTTCGACTCATCGTTACTTTAGACGGTGAAGATGTTATTGACTGTGAACCAATACTAGGTTATTTGCACAGAGGGATGGAAAAAATTGCAGAAAACCGAACAATTATACAATATTTGCCTTATGTAACACGTTGGGATTATTTAGCTACTATGTTCACAGAAGCAATAACCGTAAATGCACCAGAGCAGTTGGGAAATATTCAAGTACCTAAAAGAGCCAGCTATATTAGAGTGATTATGTTGGAGTTGAGTCGTATAGCTTCTCATTTATTATGGCTTGGCCCTTTTATGGCAGATATTGGTGCACAGACTCCTTTCTTCTATATTTTCAGAGAAAGAGAGTTAGTCTATGATCTATTCGAAGCTGCCACCGGTATGAGAATGATGCATAATTATTTTCGTATAGGAGGAGTAGCTGCTGATCTACCGCATGGATGGATAGATAAATGTTTGGATTTCTGCGATTATTTTTTAACAGGGGTTGCTGAATATCAAAAACTTATTACGCGTAATCCTATTTTTTTAGAACGAGTTGAGGGAGTAGGCATTATTGGTGTAGAAGAAGCAATAAATTGGGGTTTGTCAGGACCAATGCTACGAGCTTCCGGAATACAATGGGATCTTCGTAAAGTTGATCATTATGAGTGTTATGACGAATTTGATTGGGAAGTCCAATGGCAAAAAGAAGGAGATTCATTATCTCGTTATTTAGTACGAATTGGTGAAATGGTGGCATCTATAAAAATTATTCAACAGGCTCTGGAAGGAATTCCGGGAGGGCCGTATGAGAATTTAGAAATCCGATGCTTTGATAGAGCGAGGGATCCCGAATTGAATGATTTTGAATATCGATTTATTAGTAAAAAGCCTTCTCCCACTTTTGAATTGTCGAAACAAGAACTTTATGTGAGAGTCGAAGCCCCAAAGGGAGAGTTGGGAATTTTTCTGATAGGGGATCAGAATGTTTTTCCTTGGAGATGGAAAATTCGACCGCCGGGTTTTATCAATTTGCAAATTCTTCCTCAGTTAGTTAAAAGAATGAAATTGGCTGACATTATGACGATACTAGGTAGCATAGATATAATTATGGGAGAAGTTGATCGTTGAAATGATAATTGATACACCAGAAGTACAAGATATCAATTCTTTTTCCCGATTGGAATACTTAAAAGAGGTTTATGGGATCATATGGATGCTTGTACCTATTTTTACTCCTGTATTGGGAATCACAATAGGTGTACTAGCAATTGTGTGGTTAGAAAGAGAAATATCCGCAGGGATACAACAACGTATTGGACCTGAATATGCCGGTCCTTTGGGAATTCTTCAAGCTCTAGCAGATGGCACAAAACTACTTTTCAAAGAGAATCTTCTTCCATCTAGAGGAGATACTCGTTTATTCAGTATCGGACCATCCATAGCAGTCATATCAATTCTACTAAGTTATTTAATAATTCCTTTTGGCTCTAACCTTGTTCTATCCGATCTCAATATCGGTGTTTTTTTATGGATCGCCATTTCAAGTATTGCTCCCATTGGACTTCTTATGTCAGGATATGGATCAAATAATAAATATTCCTTTTTAGGTGGTCTACGAGCTGCTGCTCAATCAATTAGTTATGAAATACCATTAACTCTATGCGTGTTATCAATATCTCTACGTGCGATTCGTTGAGACATAAACCTTTCTCTATTCCCTTTCTTTTCTTTCTTTTTTTATAGGAAAGAAGTTGAATGAATTGAATAAATATCCTCATTTTTTATTCATCATTCGGGTTGATAAACTAAATCAGATAGTTATATGAGTGAAATAAAACAGCTTATAAATTCG